AATTAATTTGTAGAATATATACTCATACAAATTACTCATGTGCCAGGAACCAGATTTGAACTGGTGACACGAGGATTTTCAGTCCTCTGCTCTACCAGCTGAGCTATCCCGACCATTCACGACGCATCATCCTCATTTTATTTTAATATAGGACTTGGGTCTATGTCAATTAAAAAAACTAAAAGATATTACAAAGTATTATCCAGGCCCTTGTAGAATTTCTTGTATCTTCAAAAAGAAAACTTTGTAAGTTTCAATACAGTACAAATAATGATATGGATTGTTAATTATTCAAATTTAACACATTATTCAAAGATGCTGATTTACATTTGTACACGTATCATTATCATATATATCACACACAAGGCTTGTGATAAGAAAACATTTTTCTGCTCAGATAGGTTTGTGAAAGAGTAGAGTGAGAATGACTGAGAAACATAACCAATTTCGAGTCGATAATAAAATGAGAAGATAAATAATTAGGGAGGCAACCAGGTCTTTTTGGGGATAGAGGGACTTGAACCCTCACGATTTCTAAAGTCGACGGATTTTCCTCTTACTATAAATTTCATTGTTGTCGATATTGACACGTAGAATGGGACTCTATCTTTATTCTTATCCGATTAATCAATTCTTAAAAAGATCGATCAGACTATGATGGAGTGAATAATTTGATCAATGACTATTTTTCATCTAAATAGATATATAAAAATTATAGAACCGGTTGGAGTCGTCATTAATCATTTTTAATCATTTGGCGATAGTATTTCAGTAAGTATACATATGTATATATGTTTCATCCTTTCGGAAGTTTCGATGGAAGGATTCCTTTACGAACACAACGCCGCCAACTCCATTTGTTAGAACAGCTTCCATTGAGTCTCTGCACCTATCCTTTATTTATTCTCGCTTTCTGAAACCCTTGTTTGTTTTCATAAAACGGGATTTGGCTCAGGATTGCCCATTTTTAATTCCAGGGTTTCTCTGAATTTGAAAGTTATCACTTGGTAGGTTTCCATACCAAGGCTCAATCCAATTAAGTCCGTAGCGTCTACCAATTTCGCCATATCCCCCCTTTTTTTTGTGATGTGATTAGGATCACATCATGATGCCGTTTACCCCTTTTCGTTCATTTCCATTTTTATTATGCTGGAACCGTGGAATTCATTAGATATCGATTCCTGTATTGAAAAGTGTTTGCTCCTATTTGATTTCGTATCTATCTTCTTTCATCTCTATTGGAAACCATACTTGGTCCAATCAGAAATTCAATATAGATATATACCACATAACATATATCTATTATAATATATATATTAGACTTATACATGTCCCTATTTCTATCATTTTTAGTGTGCAATTTTGAATACTTGAACGGTCGATTCTTTTTTTTTTTTCGTCTTAGGTTTCGCCTTTCCGAATGAAACCATAGGAATGTTTCATTATGATCTGGATTGCACTTTTCTCTTTTTATCCTTTTCTTAGGGAAGACCATAATAAATAATAAAAAAAACGACAAAGGGCAATTTAGTAATTTCAAATTTCATTAATAGCCATAACTAATCGAATGGATATAATTAATCAATTAATTATTCCGTTAATTTCGAATTAGTTATCAATGAGTTATCAATGAATATTAATGAAATAGGAAATTCTTTTTTATTATATAAATTCTATATTTTCGATTTCAAATATATATAATAATTAATTATATTAATTTAATATATTCTACGATTCTAATTATAGAATAAGATTCTAACTTAATTACTAGAACTTAATTACTAGATTATATTACTAACTTTAGTTACCAAATTCGATTTCAAATTCGAAATATAACTAAATATATAGAAATATAAAACTATGTACTAAAATATTTTATTTCGAATTTCTATTTTATATAGTTATAATATAGTTATAGTTTTCTTTTATTTTTATATAGTAATTATATAGTAAAATATAAAAAAACAATATTAAAAAAAATAGTAAATTAAATATGGATTAAATATGGATATACTAAAAAAATCTTAGTATCTAATTAAACAAATTAAGATATTTATTATTGATAAACATATATTTGAGAAATAGATCTAAATTAATAGATCAAAATGAAATGTTTTTGGAAATTAGATTTTCCATTCTTATTCGTTTCTATAGTTGAATTTTTTTACATTTATATCATATTTCTTATGAAATAGCTAAGAATAAAAAGTTAAGATCTTAGTAGCAGTAGTTTACTAAATTAGTATACGTGTACAATTTATATTATGCGAGCCCGCTTAGCTCAGAGGTTAGAGCATCGCATTTGTAATGCGATGGTCATCGGTTCGATTCCGATAGCCGGCTTTTCTCCATTTGTTTTATTTTTTAGATAATTGATAATATGAAATCAAAGTGAAAAGCTTCTTTGCCCTTTCCTAAAGGTCACCGAGCCCTTTCTATTATTTCATAGAAACTTCCAATTATGAATAAAAATTGGATTGGAGGGGTTTGGTCTCTGTAGAACAAATCAATCAAGAAAAGAGCCCTTCATTTTTTTTCTATTATTTCAAATTCTTTTTCTTTTTTATTTATATAATTTATATATTTTTTTATATAATACAATTATATATATAATATTTATATACAATAAGGTCCGGATATTGATACAATTCCTCTAATTATTCTTTGTAATACTTCAGTAAATTTCGCTTCATTTATCATATTTTAGTTTAGTTTTAATTTTGGTTTATGAAATTTCATAAAAAAAAGGAGTCTTTATGTCGCGTTACAGAGGACCTCGTTTCAAAAAAATCCGCCGTCTGGGGGCTTTACCGGGGCTAACTAGTAAAAAGCCTAGAGCCGGAAACGATCTTCGAACCCAATCGCGCCCCGGCAAAAAATCGCAATATCGTATTCGTTTAGAAGAAAAACAAAAATTGCGCTTTCATTATGGTCTTACGGAACAACAATTACTTAAATACGTTCGTATCGCCGGAAAAGCCAAAGGGTCAACCGGTCAGGTTTTACTACAATTACTTGAAATGCGTTTGGATAACATCCTTTTTCGATTGGGTATGGCTTCGACTATTCCTCAAGCCCGCCAATTAGTTAACCATAGGCATATTTTAGTTAATGGTCGTATAGTAGATATACCAAGTTATCGATGCAAACCCAGAGATATTATTACGGTGAGAGATGAGCAAAAATCTAAGGCTCTGATTCAAAATCATCTTGATTCATCCCCCCCGGAGGAATTACCAAAACATTTGACTCTTCACCCATTACAATATAAAGGATTAGTCAATCAAATAATAGATAGTAAATGGGTCGGTTTGAAAATAAATGAATTGCTAGTTGTAGAATATTACTCTCGTCAGACTTAACCCTAACTAAAATAACATAGGGTTCGGCCAATTTTGCCCCCTTTTTTCGCTTAAGTAAAGGGACTGAGTTAAGTTAAGGGGTTTGGTCTGGGGATTTTTCTCTCATTCATGTATCTCTAGATCAGTAGGGGATTTTAATTCCTTGTCCATTTTGTCCAGTATTTTCGTACCACAGAAATTAGGATTAGGAATAAAGAATCCATATCAAAGAAAAGATACGGGCTAGCTGTTGGAGTATCCATTCTTATTTGATGCATTGTGGCCAGTAACATTGATGAATTAGGTGAAGGATACGGAAAGAGAGGGATTCGAACCCTCGGTAAACAAAAGTCTACATAGCAGTTCCAATGCTACGCCTTCAACCACTCGGCCATCTCTCCTACATAATGATTATGGCCCAAAAACCGAGTAAATAGTGAGTCATTTATATTCATTTTTTATAGGTATGTACATTCCATTTTCACTATAAAAATGTAACTCTAAAAGTATAAAACTTTTCATCAAAGATAAATCCTTCCTCCGAGGCTCGGGATAAAGATAATTTTTTTATGAAAAAAATTGTAAAATTTAAATAAAGATATATATCTATTCATGTTTGCGAAGATATCAGCCCTTTCTAATATTTATACCGGATTAAATCACTCAATTGGAACGAATCCACCGATCGATCTATTTTTTTAGACTATGTTTAATGGCTACCTTTATACCACGATTCTATTTAGTTTAAACTATTATTTTAGTTTAAACTATTATTCCATTTTCATAAAAATTCTAAAATCCCTTTCCTGTTTTCGATTTTTCAACAAGAATTCCTTACTTCAACCTCTTAACCCATAGATTTATTCCAAATTCATGAACCGCCCTTCGGATTTTTATATTTGATTGTATGCGTATACCCACTATACACACAACACAAAACAGACGGTATTCCATTTTAATCATCGAATTATTATTCGACTCTTTTTCCTCTTTGGAATCAAAACTTCTCAAATTATCCTAATCTCTAGGAGAAATTCTTTGATTCTTCAACTTCAATGAAATCGGAATAGTTCCCTTCATTTTTCTATTACTACATTTGGATGAAATCTAATCGGATTCAAATATTAAAAATTTTTTATTGATTCCTGTCAAAAATAAACAATTTGAGTAACAAGGGCGTCTTTTTGTTTTAATGAATCCATTTTTACGTTATTTCGTACTGTACAATTCCTTTGTTTGTGGGATCATTTTCTCACGAAAGGAAATTCAAAAAAATTATAGAATGGATTAATACACCTATGTCTAGATCTGGGATAAATGGAAATTTTATTGATAAAACCTTTTCAATTGTAGCCAATATCTTATTACGAATAATTCCGACAACTTCAGGAGAAAAAGAGGCATTCACCTATTACAGAGATGGTGCGATTTGATTATTTTTATTTTTTTTTTACCGCTCTCAGTCTTAAGAGAAAGACAACATTATTATTAATTATTCGGAATAGGAAGAAAAAATTATTGAAAAAAATCTACGCTTGTTGAAGGTGAAGTTTGTAAATAAAGCAACCCCTTCTATCGTGTATCCCCGATTAATGCAGCCTCAGATGCTTCAATTGTCGATTCTAGAGTATTGAGCGAAAGGTTACACCTATAGGTTAAGTTAACCCTACTCCACTAGTACCAATAGGAGGCATAGGGGAAGAAGCACTACCCCTAGGAATCAACACACGAAAACTTTGTTAGAAATGATTCCCTTTACTTATCAGGATCGGGACTAACAAGAATGGTTGGGACAACAAACATCCATCTCGTTCGTATTTTGGATACCCGTATAACCATCGAAGACTGTTGAAGTGACTAATTCCTGCAAATTTAAGGGCGTTGAAGACAAAGAAATTGTTGGGGTCGCCTTTTTTATCTAATATAATACCAACATGCTTGATGTTAAGGAAAGATCTTTTACAAGAAGGTTGGCTAGAGATTTCTTGTAAAAACACCAGCCCCGCTCAGTTTATAATGAAAATCTTTCAATCTTTTTTGATTCCATGTCTTTTTTTCATTATGCACAGAAAGGAGGAGCCGTATGAGGTGAAAATCTCACGTACGGTTCTGGAACGGAGATTCTTTGAATCGAATGACGACCGTAACGGATGTCGGCTCAATCCGAAGGAAATTATGCGGAAGCTTTACAGAATTATTATGAAGCTATGCGACTGGAAATTGATCCTTATGATCGAAGTTATATACTCTATAACATAGGCCTTATCCATACAAGGAACGGAGAACATACAAAAGCTTTGGAATATTATTTTCGGGCACTAGAGCGAAACCCGTTCTTACCACAAGCTTTTAATAATATGGCCGTGATCTGTCATTACGTGCGACTATCTCCACTATAGAAATAAAAAAAAAGGGAAAGAAGAAATCCGTTAATAAATACTATAAAAAAGGTAGGCTTTCTACATATGTATCGTTCAAAACAACGATTTTTATCAGCTGTAGTAAAGAAATAAACTTCATATTAAAGTAGAAATATTAATATGAAGAAATAGGTATGCCTAAATACTTTATTCTATGGATAAAGGATCTAATTGATAGAGGAAGCGCCGTAAAGATAAATTCGCGAGGTTTTGGTCCGATACAATAAGAACTGCTTACTTATGTCATGATATGAGATAAAAGTTAGGAATCAACTTATGTAATAAAGTGGATCCCCTAAGGTATTGAGCAGCGGTGTAGCATCAGATCCCAAAGATAGTAAGTCTTTTCCTTCTTATGAAGGAAGGTCTTTTTCAAAGATTCTATATAAATTTATATATGAAACCGAGATAGTTACCTTTACAGAAAATTCTAATGATAGTGAAAATGCTTATACTTTATTGTTCTGAAGGTGGGAGAAAAGATAAAACTGATTATTAAGAAAATTTTTAGTTTGAAACTCATGTAATTAACCTCTTTCTTTTGGTTAACTCGAGAAAAAAAGGGATCGCGATATATCTATGAGAAATCTCATTCAATTAGATACGATAGATTACATCAAAAGAATTTGACCGCTGAGCCGTATGAGGTCGGAAACTCTCAAGTACGGTTCTAAGGGAAGGAATTTACCCCCCTATTCCGACCGGGGAGAACAGGCCGTTCAGCAAGGGGATTCGGAAATTGCGGAGGCTTGGTTCGATCAAGCCGCCGAGTATTGGAAACAAGCTATAGCGCTTACTCCTGGAAATTATATTGAAGCACAGAATTGGTTGAAGATTACAAGGCGGTTTGAATAAGAACACTGTTATGTTTATTTAGTTATTTAGTTTCCATTTCTAATTTTTTCTATTTCTATTTGTTATAATTAATTATTTGTTGTCCCTATCGGTCGTCAAATAACTAAAACGGATCGTTTTTCTGGGAAGAACCAATCAAAGAATTTCATTATATCCCTTCTAAAGATCGTTCTATTTCGTCTAATATTTCGTAGGAATAAACGATATACAGATCGATATACAGATCGATATACAGATAAATCGATATACAGATAAAGTAGAGAATCTTTTTAGTTTCTGCTTTTAAAACTAATAAAAAAACCTTCGAATAACTAAATATAAATACTGAGATGTCTCTTAGTTTAGTAATTACTTCTCGCCAAATTTTGAATAGAGTACGGAATAGAGTCACATTAATATGTTATATGCATGCAAGACATAAAGTATAAAGTAGTTCCGTTTAGTAACTTATAATTGAGATATGAATACACTAGATTGCACAAAAAAATGGTTTTTGAGTCAATTCAAAGCCAAGAAAAAGGGTTTATAAGATTAAAAAGGTCCGTTAAGCGCCTCACAGATATGTCATAATAGATCCGAACACTTGCCCCGGATCGACTTCCAGATCATAATTGCTCTAGTGAATAACTAAAGAAAATAGATAGATGGGAGATGTGAAGAGAAAAAAACTAAGTCTAAACATCTCTCATAGGTTCACTAATTACTTAACTATTTATTGGCGGGTCTCTTTGTATGTGTTGTCCGGAAAGAGGAGGACTCAATGATTATTCGTTCGCCGGAACCAGAAGTTAAAATTTTGGTAGATAGGGATCCCGTAAAAACTTCTTTCGAGGAATGGGCCAGACCTGGTCATTTCTCAAGAACAATAGCTAAGGGGCCTGATA